TACTAATGGGATGCCCTAATGCGTTACAAAATTTCGCTTTAGCCAATGATCCAATCAGAGGAATAATCGGAACTATTGTATCGAGCTTCTTAGGAGCATTATTTATTACAAATGAATTTTCTAGCATTTGACTCGGCACCATTGAAGGATTTAGTGGCATATTTGAAAAATAACCCAAAAAGTCGAGGGAATGCTTGGATAATTGGTTTATATAGATCCTTCCTGGGTGAGACCATACATAAAAATGACATTGCCATAAACTGACAAGGTAATATTTCCATTTATTCATCAGAAGAGGCGTATCTTTTGAAGACAGAATTGATTTTCCTTGATATCTAACATAATGAATGAAAGGATCCTTGAGGAAGCATAGGATGCCCCGAAAATCATTAACAAAGACTTCGGCAAGATCCCCCATTTTTCTATGTAAATAGATTCGCTCAAAAAGGACTCCAGAAGATGTTAATCGTAAATGAGAAGATTGGTTACGGAGAAAAAGGAAAAGGGATTCGTATTCACATATATAAGAATTATATAAGAATAATAATAATCTTGAATTACTTTTTGAAAAAATAGAAATAGATTTATTTAGAATAAAAAGAATATTACCATTAGAATACTCATGAAGAAAGAACCGCAATAAATGTAAAGAGGAGGCATCTTTCACCCGGTAGCGAAGGGTTTGAACCAAGATTTCTAGATGGATGGGGTAGGGTATTAGTACATCTGCCACATAATTTAAATGTGGGAATTTGTCCTCTAAAAAAGGAAATATTGAATGAATGGATCGTAAATTGTAAGATCTTATGATTTGTGCCCCTTCCAAAGAAGATATTAATCGTAGAGAATATGGGATTTCCGCAATGATTGAAAATCCTTCTGATATCATTTGAGAATACAAATTCTTGTTGTATCCCAAAAATCTATTTTGGTTAGAATCATTAGCGGAAATCATCAAATGATTCTGTTGATACATTCGCGTAATTAAACGTTTTACAATAAGTAAACTAGATTTATTATCATAAGCTAAATTTTCCAACAAAATCACTCTATTTAAACCATGATCATGAGCAAGCGCATAAATATACTCCCGAAAGATAAGTGGGTATAGGAAGTCATGTTGCCTAAATCTATCTAGTTCTAAATATCCTTGAAATTCCTCCATTTATTTAAAATTAGATTTGAACTTGAACCAGGGATAGGGGATTTCTTGGGGTCTTAAATGACACATAGTACGATACAGTCAAAACAGGATATTATAGTAAGAAAAGACTAGATAGATACCCCGGAAACAGATAAGACTCATCAGCGGACTCTTTATCCTCTCCATCTAATTAAATAGGTTTATGTTCATTCTAGGATAACAAGATGGTTATAAATCCTTTATTTTTTCAACCCAATCGCTCTTTTGATTTTGGAAATTTGTAAAAAAAATCTTTTTATCAATATACTGCTTTTTCTACACATTCATCCCCACACTCTAATGGAGAATATCTACGAATAATTAGGATTTATAAAAAAAATCGATAATCTAATCCACTTATGGTAAAAACATTTCCCGCATCAAGCACTAATATATTTTTAACGTTTAATTAGATCGGGTAATCATTCAAATTAAGAACAGAAGCTCGTTGCTTTTTTTATTTCCCTATAATTGGAGCCATGGGGCTCTATCCATTTATTCAATTAACCCAACTTTCAATTTATTTTTTTTTTTTTGCGCGTCAAGAATTCAAACACGATTTTGGATCGATCCGATAAGATAAGAATAAAATATTCTCAGAATTCTCCATTAATACGACATGCTGCTTTTTCCATTCCTTCCTTTCAGGGTCAGTCGCGGTCTTACAAACTCTACCGATGGTATTGACGAATCCGTTGCTTCATACAAATGTGTAAAAAATGCTAGTCGCACTTAAAAGCCGAGTACTCTACCGTTGAGTTAGCAACCCGAATCAAAATGTATAGATCTAATCGTAATCAAAAAAGAGATTGAATTTCACAACGCAATCAAAATATTAAATAATAAAAAATATTTCTAATCGATTCTGAACATAACATAAAAATGAACATATCAGATGCAAATACAATGACGTCTAAGATAAGAATATATATTAGGATAAAAATATAGATAAAATAAAAATTTATAGACTACCACATATTTTGTTCGTATGTTATCCATTTATTTTTCTTTAATAAAAAAAAAATAAAGACTTTTTGTATCCCAGCAAATCCAATGAACCCACCATTTGAATAAAGTAAAATAAAAAACCAAGTCTATAGAACAGAGATAAATATATACATTTATTCACGATCGGATTATATTTGTTTGATATACTGTTGTCAATATAAAAGTTAATGTTGAGAAAAGAACATAATGTAGAAAACCATAAATTCAAATAAAAAATTATTCAATACTTTCTTATTAAATTTAAAATTTATTAAATAAAAAATAGAATATTTAATTACTATAACTATAAATAAATAGAAATTAAAAATAAAAAAAACTATTGAATTAGCACTACATATTTAATAAAGATAAATACAAAAAGGTATAGGCGTAAAAAAAATTCGGAGAGAAGTATAAAAAAATCTTGATTGGGTTTACGCAATCAATATAAGTAAAAAGGGTAAACTTAAATCCCATGTTTTTTTTATGAACAAATAAAATAAATAAAAAAAAGTTAAAGTTTCAACGAAAAATAAACCATTATTGAATTAGCGATAATGTAAAATTTGATATTTATAGATCCAACTATTTCATTCATTTATTTCATCACTTAATCTTTTTTCTATCTATCTGTCTTATATGAATTTATCTCACTAAAATAAAAAGAAATTTTTGTCGTTATAGACGACGACATCTTATGGTAGTAATAATAAATTGAGTAGGAATAGAGCAAAAGAGGGGGGGTTGTATAGAAAGGGTTATACAAAGTTATATACAAGTCACCCCCCCCCCCTTTTTTTTATTTATTGTATTTCATTAATTTAATGTAATCTGTTAATTAAGAGAAAGGTCCATAAAAACTCCCGCCTTCTTTGAAATGTCATGAACAGTTCCCGTAGGTTGAGCGCCCTTTTCAAGGAAATATAGAATAGCAGGAACATTTAAATAAGTTTGATTCTTTATCGGATCATAAAAACCCACTTTCCGAAGATCTCTTCCTTCTCTTCTGGATCGAACATCAATTGCAACGATTCGATAAACCGCCCATTGGGATAGATGTAGATGAATAATACCCCCCCTAGAAACGTATAAGAAGTTTTCTCCTCGTACGGCTCAAGAAAATTAGAAATTATGTCTATATATAGAATTTATAATTAATGTCAAATAGATCCATCAAATCATCAAATCAATTAAACTATGATTTAACTACTTTTTCTTATTCTTGCCCGAAAAAGAAAAAAATCATTCGTATTCACATCCTCCTAACTCAAGTTGGATAACTCTCAAATAATCCAAAGGAAAACCTTTAGGCATTTCCTTTATTGAGCGGTCTTTAACCACACATTTTTTGTCTGTCTCCTTTATAATTTATTTTGATTCTTCATTATGATCTATTTTTTGAGACAACTGAAAACGGTATTTACTTGTTCCAGGATTCTTTATCGTTGCCTTGAATCGTTGGGTTTAGACATTACTTCGGTGATCTTTAATCATTTAAAAAAATGGCAGCAACATACCATTTTTGCAATTTCTTTCTATCAAAGAATCATACAAATGGTTGATTCCCATGTGATACACTTTTGATCGAAAGAGTTTTACCAATTCCAATAAATTTTCGTTATGAATTTTAAACTTGTTAGAATTGGATCCTTTCGATTTCTATATCGAAAATATACTTACGAAGTTGTTTCAACTTATTAATTAACACTAACCCTAGATCCATGTCCCTAAAAAATGAATCAATACTTTTTACTCGAGCTCCATCATGATCATGTACTATTTACATCGCAACCCTCAAAAAATGAGGTTTTTCCAGTGGAACAGAACAAACGATGTCGAGCCAAGAGCACCCTCATTCCTATATAATTAATATAAAAAAATGGTGGATGTAAGAATCCACAACCGACCATATCCTTCAAGTCGCACGTTGCTTTCTACCACATCGTTTTAAACGAAGTTTTACCATAACATTTCTCTAGTAGGTTGCTGTAACCAGTATGTAATTGATTCAATTATGAAATCATGAATAATCATTGGTTCGGTCGATACATAGTAATCTATACTTTTATGAATGGGTAGTTTCTGAAGAAGTCTCAACAAGAATTCAATTTACCCCATATAATATATCTATTTTTTTTTTTTACTTTAAACCAGTTAATCCTATTGATTATTGATTGAAGTTAATTAGTACCCCAATATCAAACGAACACCCGCGTTTATAATTTAGAAATCCACAGAAAATCAATAATCAGACTGCACCACCATTTAAAGTTAAAGTATAGGGAAAAAAGAAAGAGAGGCTTTCGCATTTATATTTAGAATGCATCATTGAAAATTCCAATGGATATAAGAAGTAAGGCTTTTTTTTTTTATGAGTAACTAATTGAAATATGAAAGGTATGGACATAGAATGAAAAGCCCGTCCCCGGATCTTTTTTTTTATATTATAATCTTATATTAATATTATATTATAATAAAAACTCTTTTCTTTTAATCTATGTTCCCGTCTTACTTGGATACAAATAGATTCAATTACATCTGTGTATTATTTGGTGTTATTTGAACACGATTAAATTTGTGAAAAAGATATAATTCAGATAAGAATTAATCATTATAAGAAAAAAGAATCATATTCTATCCAATATTATTATACTCTTAATAAAAAAAAAAAGACAATCTTTTATTCTGATATAAAATCGGTATTATGATACGATATATATAATCCGATATGATATATATAATAGGTATGCTCTGGGACGGAAGGATTCGAACCTCCGAATACCGGGACCAAAACCCGTTGCCTTACCACTTGGCCACGCCCCATTTTATATTTATATTCGACATTAATAAACACTAATATTCTTATTAGTTGTTCGTCAATTATAGTCTAAATATCTATAGAATAGATTGTTACTAAGATTTTGATACATTTAGATATAGTAGATAGAGAATTAAACGAAATTTATTGATCAAATTTATTGATCATTACGTATAATTCAATTAAGATATTGTATGAAAGTATGATTTCTTCTATTCTCTTTTAATTTGAGAATTGAAGTATTTTTGGTTGAGTTAGTTCAAATCAAAGAAAAGTTTTTTGGTCTACCTTATTTTTTTTTTTTTAATTTTTACTCATTTTTTTATATAACTTAAACTTAAAAAAAAAAAAATAACATTATATTATTAAATTATTAATTTTATATTATTAATAACAATAACTCAATCAAAATAAATACAATTATCTTCAAGAACAAAACAAAAAAACAAAACGTTTGTTATGCTTAATATCTTTAGTTTGATCTGTATCTGGTTTAATTCTACTCTTTCTTCAAATAGTTTTTTCTTCGCCAAATTGCCTGAAGCCTACGCTTTTTTGAATCCAATCGTAGATTTTATGCCAGTAATACCTGTGCTATTTTTTCTCTTAGCTTTTGTTTGGCAAGCTGCTGTAAGTTTTCGATGAGATTTTGAATACTGTCCTAGAAAAATTCATGATTTATTATAAAAAAAAGATTCTAACAATTGATAAGATCAGATAAGTCTTATAGTATAAAGCTTCAATTCAAATATTGAAATTCTTGTATCGCCACGATAAGTCTGGAGATCACCCCATTTGCTAATTCGGACCCTTTTTTTACATTGAAAGAACCTATTAGAGTCCCCCACAATTAGATATTGTGGGTATGCAAAAAATTTTGTTAATGAAAGACTTGACTCATATTACATTACAAATGAATTTATGAAAATTCTTTTCTATTTCTTCTATTTCTAGCTTTATAAAAACCATTTTTGGTGTCAAAATGAGGTATATGTGGTATAAAAATGGAGAATCTATTCTCTTTTTTTCCAAAAAAATGATCTTGGAGATTGTGTAATGCTTACTCTCAAACTATTTGTTTACACAGTAGTGATATTCTTTGTTTCTCTCTTTATCTTCGGATTCCTATCTAATGATCCAGGACGTAATCCTGGACGTGAAGAATAAAAAATAAAGTTTTTGTTTTCCTTGCTCGATTTTTAAATGTTCTTAGGATTTTATCTATTCCACATCTTTAACTATTAAATAAAAAAAAAAAAGACTCGTCGAAATTGAAAGAGAAATAAAAAATACCACGTCATTAACAAAAGCGGAAAGAGAGGGATTCGAACCCTCGGTACGAAAAACCCGTACAACGGATTAGCAATCCGACGCTTTAGTCCACTCAGCCATCTCCCCCAATCGAAAAAGGATAATTACTATGTTACATTACACAAAAAGTAAGGTTTGAAAAAAGAGTCTTTCTTTCTTTTATACCTCTTATTTTTATTTTTTATATTATTTTTATTATATATAATTATATAGTATCTAGACATATAAAATATAAAAAATATTAAAAAATATAGAAATTAAAAGTAATTCCATTGAGATAAAGTAAGGGCTCGAAAGAGATATCTCCAATCTACTATTCCAATGAATATAAATTATAATTCTATAATTATATATTATAAGTAATAAATTATATATTACTACTATATAAACTATATAATTTAATATATAATAAAAGTACCTCTTTGATTTCGTCTCCAAGAGCTTTTTTTAATTCCACAGCCCGGCCTGGTCAGTACCTCGCTGGGCCTTTTTTGTTCCAATGAATCGTAGAAAAAATGATTTATTTGATTTGAAAAAAGGATACTTGTTATTGAAACAACAACAATCATAATAAAGACTATTTCGATTCCTATGATACAGAATAGAATCAAAGTGTCATTTCTTAATTATTTGATCTTTCTTTTTTTTATTCCAGTAAAGTAAATGGAATAAAAAAAAAGAAAGAATGGAACCATATATTCTTGCATAATTTTATGTTTTGGCGTACATTATCGAACCGTATCCGTCAATGTCAAAGCACCCCCATCAAAAAAGGGTGTTGTTATTTAGTTATTTAAATGACTCCTCTTTCCCTAATTTAATCGGGCTCCTTGAACAAAGCACGTCAACGCTCTAATTTTCCTGATTCTTTTCTGATCCTATCTTCTTAATTATTATGGCTAATCTTTTTGTTCGACAAAAGATACATTTATATACAATAATCACATTGTAGCGGGTATAGTTTAGTGGTAAAAGTGTGATTCGTTCTATTAATCCCTTAATAGTTAAGGGGTCCCTTCGGAATGTTTCATTACTATTCCGATCAAAAACTTTATTTCTTAAAAGGATTTAATCCTTTACCTATCAATGAAAGATTCGAGGAAGAATAGACATTCTCGTGATTTATATCCAAAAGATTCAATTAGAAATTAAAAAAAAAAATTGGATTATGAAATTACGAAACATAATTTGTTTTTAAATT